TTAAAAATAAGCTAAAAGAAGCTTTTGGGTTCATACCCCAAATATAAAGGAATTCCCTTTTTTTTAAAAAACAATAAAGTGCCTGATTAAAAGGATTATTCTGATAGGATAAATAATGTAAAATATTACCTTTATTATATTTTATAGAATTAAACTATATCTAATAACTTCAAAAATTATTGTGCATCTTACACTAAAATATAATTTATAATATGAAAAAAAAAATTCACCTTAAAATTAATTTAATTTTTATTTTTTATTTTAATTACCCCTAATTCCAATAAAATATTTTTTTTATTTATTTTATTTTTTAGAACATTAATTTCTATTTCCTCTAATTCTTGATTAGGATGTTGAATTGGATTAGAAATCAACTTATTAAGATTTATCCCCCTAATATCTTCCCCCAATAATTTATTAAACTCAGAAACTTCATTAAAATATTTTTTAACTCAATCTATTGCATCTATCAATTTTTTATTTGCTATTTTATTAAATTTATTTTTAATAAATTTTTTTTTTAATAATTTTTTCTCCATTATTATTAATTCAGCAATATTAATAAAAATAGGATCTATCCCCTTTCATTTTTGATTTCCTAATATTATAGAAGGTCTTTCTTGAATTAATTGCTTCATTTTAATGACTTGACAAAAAATTACCCCCATAATTTTACTGTCTTATTATTTAAATTTTAATTATTTATATGTAATTATAATTTTTAATGTTTTAGTAGGAGCTATTAGAAGTTTTAATCAAACATCATTACGTAAATTAATAGCTTTTTCTTCAATTAATAATTTAGGATGAATAATTTCTTCAATAATTATTAGTGAAAATTTATGATTTATTTATTTTATATTTTATTCAATTTTTTCATTTATTATGTGTTTTTTATTTTATATTATTAACACATTTTATATTAATCAATTATTTTTTTTTAATATAAATTTTTTAATTAAAATTTCAATTATAATTAATTTTTTATCATTAGGAGGATTGCCCCCTTTCTTAGGATTTTTCCCTAAATGATTAGTTATTAATTATTTATTAAACAATAATTTTATTATTATTTCATTTATTTTTATTATATCTAGCTTAATTTTATTATTTGTGTATATTCGAATTATTTATTCTTCTTTAATATTTTTTTCTTTTAAATTAAAATGATTTAAAATTTTTATGAAAAATAATTACTTAATTCTAATTTATTTTTTTAATTTTATTTCTTTATTAGGTATAATTATCAGAACTTTTTTTTTTTAAGGTTTTAAGTTAATAAAACTAATAATCTTCAAAATTATTTATAAAGAAATTTCTTTAAGCCTTAGTAATTTTTTACACCATAAAATTTGCAATTTTATATCATATTTGAATATAAGACTTAATAAAAGAGAAATTTCTCGTTAATAAATTTACAATTTATCGCTTATAACCTCAGCCATTTTATTCTAATTTAGCGAAAATGACTTTTTTCTACAAATCATAAAGATATTGGAACTTTATATTTTATTTTTGGAATTTGAGCCGGAATAGTAGGAACATCTCTTAGTTTATTAATTCGAACTGAACTTGGTAACCCCGGATCTTTAATTGGAGATGATCAAATTTATAATACTATTGTAACAGCTCATGCTTTTATTATAATTTTTTTTATAGTTATACCTATTATAATTGGAGGATTTGGTAATTGATTAGTTCCTTTAATATTAGGTGCTCCAGATATAGCTTTCCCCCGAATAAATAATATAAGATTCTGACTTCTCCCCCCCTCTTTAATTCTATTAATTTCTAGTAGAATTGTCGAAACAGGAGCCGGAACTGGATGAACAGTCTATCCCCCACTTTCATCTAATATTGCCCACGGAGGAGCTTCTGTAGATTTAGCTATTTTTTCATTACATTTAGCAGGTATTTCTTCTATTTTAGGGGCTATTAATTTTATTACAACTATTATTAATATACGAATTAATAATATATCATTTGATCAAATACCTTTATTTGTATGATCCGTAGGAATTACAGCTTTACTTTTATTATTATCTTTGCCAGTTTTAGCCGGAGCTATTACTATATTACTAACAGATCGAAATCTTAATACCTCATTTTTTGACCCTGCCGGAGGAGGAGATCCAATTCTTTATCAACATTTATTTTGATTTTTTGGTCATCCTGAAGTTTACATTTTAATTTTACCAGGATTTGGTATAATTTCTCATATAATTTCACAAGAAAGAGGAAAAAAGGAAACTTTTGGTTGTTTAGGAATAATTTATGCAATAATAGCAATTGGTTTATTAGGATTTATTGTTTGAGCTCATCATATATTTACAGTAGGAATAGATATTGATACTCGAGCTTATTTTACTTCAGCAACTATAATTATTGCAGTACCAACAGGTATTAAAATTTTTAGTTGATTAGCAACTTTACATGGAACTCAAATTAATTATAGCCCTTCAATATTATGAAGATTAGGGTTTATTTTCTTATTTACTGTTGGGGGATTAACTGGAGTAGTCTTAGCTAATTCATCTATTGATATCACACTACATGATACTTATTATGTAGTAGCTCATTTTCACTATGTATTATCTATGGGAGCTGTATTCGCTATTTTTGGGGGATTTATTCATTGATACCCATTATTTACGGGATTAATAATAAATCCTTATTTATTAAAAATTCAATTTATTTCAATATTTATTGGAGTTAATTTAACTTTCTTCCCCCAACATTTTTTAGGTTTAGCTGGTATACCTCGTCGTTATTCAGACTATCCAGATAGTTTTATTTCATGAAATATCATTTCTTCTTTTGGGTCTTATATTTCATTATTTTCTTTAATTATAATGATTCTTATTGTATGAGAATCTATAATTAATCAACGTATAATTTTATTTTCATTAAATATATCCTCATCTATTGAATGATACCAAAATTTACCTCCTGCCGAACATTCTTATAATGAATTACCTATTTTAAGCAATTTCTAATATGGCAGATTATATGTAATGGATTTAAACCCCATTTATAAAGGTGTATCCTTTTTTTAGAAATAGCAACATGATCTAATCTTAATTATCAAAATAGAGCCTCACCATTAATAGAACAAATTATTTTTTTTCATGATCATACTTTAATTATTTTAATTATAATTACAATTTTAGTATCTCATTTAATAATTAATTTATTTTTTAATAAATATATTAATCGATTTTTATTAGAAGGACAAATAATTGAATTAATTTGAACCATTTTACCAGCAATTACCCTTATTTTTATTGCTCTTCCTTCTTTACGTCTTTTATATTTAATAGACGAATTAAATAATCCTTTAATTACCTTAAAATCTATTGGACATCAATGATATTGAAGTTATGAATATTCAGATTTTACCAATGTTGAATTTGATTCTTATATAATTCAACCTAATGAAAATATATCAGATTTTCGACTACTTGATGTAGATAATCGAATTATTTTACCAATAAATAATCAAATTCGAATTTTAATTACAGCAACTGATGTTATTCACTCCTGAACAGTTCCAGCTTTAAGTGTAAAAGTTGATGCTAATCCTGGACGTTTAAATCAAACAAGATTTTTTATTAATCGTCCAGGAATCTTTTTTGGTCAATGTTCAGAAATTTGTGGAGCTAATCACAGTTTTATACCTATTGTAATTGAAAGAATTTCAATTAAAAATTTTATTAATTGAGTTAATAGTTATTCATTAGATGACTGAAAGCAAGTACTGGTCTCTTAAACCATTTCATAGTAAATTAGCAATTACTTCTAATGAAAGAATTAGTTAATATATAACATAAATATGTCAAATTTAAATTATTACATTAGTAATATTCTTTTATTCCTCAAATAATACCAATTAATTGAATTTTTTCTTTATTTTTTTTTATTATTATTTTTATTATTTTTAATATTATAAATTATTTTATTTTTAATTATAAAATTAATATTATTAAGTCTAATAATATTAAATTAAAAAATAATCTTTTTTGAAAATGATAAATAATTTATTTTCAATTTTTGATCCTTCCACTAATTTATTTAATTTATCTATCAATTGAATTAGAACATTTATTGGATTAATATTTATTCCGTATTCTTTTTGATTAATTCCTAATCGTCATTTTATTTTATGAAATTTTATTTCTAATAAACTTCATAATGAATTTAAAACTTTATTAGGTCCTAATAGATTTAATGGATCAACTTTTATTTTTATTTCATTATTTTTTTTTATTTTATTTAATAATTTTTTAGGATTATTTCCCTATATTTTTACCAGAACTAGTCATTTAAATATTTCCTTATCTTTATCATTAACTTTATGATTAAGATTTATAATCTATGGATGAATTAATAACACACAACATATATTTATTCATATAATTCCACAAGGAACCCCAACAATTTTAATACCTTTTATAGTTTTAATTGAAACCATCAGTAATATTATTCGACCAGGAACATTAGCAGTTCGATTAACAGCTAATATAATTGCAGGACATTTACTGTTAACTTTATTAAGAAGAACTGGAATTAATATGCCTAATTATTTAGTAATTATTTTAATTTTTATTCAAATTTTATTATTAATCTTAGAATCTGCTGTTGCAGTAATTCAATCTTATGTTATTACTATTTTAAGAACCCTTTATTCTAGAGAAGTTAACTAAAAATGACTCTTAATCACAATCACCCATATCATTTAGTAGATTATAGCCCATGACCCTTAACAGGAGCTATCGGAGTAATAACTCTAGTCACAGGTTTAATTAAATGATTTCATAACTTTAATTTAAATTTATTTATTTTAGGATATATTATTGTCTTATTAACTATATATCAATGATGACGAGACATTTGTCGTGAAGGAACTTTTCAAGGTAAACATACAATTTTAGTTACTAAAGGTCTTCGATGAGGTATAATTTTATTTATTGTTTCAGAAATTTTTTTTTTTATTTCCTTTTTTTGAGCTTTTTTTCACAGAAGTTTATCCCCAAATATTGAAATTGGATTAATATGACCTCCAATTAGAATTACCCCATTTAATCCATTTCAAATTCCTTTATTAAATACTATTATCTTAATTACTTCAGGAATTACAGTTACTTGAGCTCATCATGCCTTAATAGAAAATAATTACACTCAAACATCTCAAAGTTTATTTATTACAATTTTACTAGGAATTTATTTTACAATTCTTCAAGCTTATGAATATATTGAAGCTCCTTTCACAATTGCAGATAGAGTATACGGATCTACATTTTTTATAGCAACAGGATTCCACGGTCTTCATGTAATTATTGGAACTATTTTTTTATTAATATGTTTTATTCGTCATTTAAATAATCATTTCTCAAGAACTCATCATTTTGGATTTGAAGCAGCAGCTTGATATTGACATTTTGTAGATGTTGTATGATTATTTTTATATATCTCAATTTATTGATGAGGAAATTAACTATTTATATAATATATTTAGTATATTTGACTTCCAATCAAAAAGTTTAATAATTTATTAATATAAATAATTAATTTATTATTAACTTTATCTTTTATTATAATTATTATCCCAAATATTTTTATAATAATTTCTTTTATTTTATCTAAAAAATCAATACTTGACCGAGAAAAATGTTCTCCTTTTGAATGTGGATTTGATCCAAAATCTTTAGCTCGAATTCCTTTTTCACTACATTTTTTTTTAATTACAGTAATTTTTTTAATTTTTGATGTGGAAATTGCACTTATTTTCCCATTAATTCCTACTTTCTTATTAGTTAATTTTTTAACATGATTTAAAATTAGATTTTTTTTTATTATTATATTATTAATTGGCCTATATCATGAATGAAATCAAAATATATTAAATTGAACAAACTAGGATTATAGTTTAATTAAAACATTTGATTTGCATTCAAAAAATATTGAATTTTCAATTTATCTTAAATATAAATAAGAAGCAATTTGCATTTAATTTCGACTTAAAAGATAGAGTTTATTACTCCTTATTTATTAATTGAAACCAAAATAGAGGTATATCACTGTTAATGATAAAATTGAATATTAATTCCAATTAGAAATATATAATAATTAAGCTGCTAACTTAATTTCTAGTGATTAAAATCATTAATATTTCTTATTTATATAGTTTAAATTAAAACATTACATTTTCATTGTAAAAATAAAAAAATTTTTTTTATAAATATTTAAAGACCAATTGATCACTTTAATATCTTCAATATTACACTCTTAAACTTAAGCTATTTAAATAAATTATAATTAAAATAATATAAATTATGATTCATAAAACAAATCTAAATAAATAAATTTTAAAATTATTCATTTGATAAACTACACTAATTAAAGAATAACATTTAATAATTTTATAAAATCCTTGTCCTCTATATATTTCTCTTCAACCTATATCAATATTTTTAATTAAATTTTGACCAAATTTTAAAAAATAATAATTTAAACCATAAGTTGATAAATTAGGTAAAAATCATATTACAGTTGAAAAAAATCTAAAATTATAAAATATCAAAAATTTATTTAGAGAATAAATTTTTATATTTCTAATTAATAAACCTATTAAAAACCCCATTAAACTAACATAAATTACTATTATTTTTAAAGAAAAAGGCAAATAAATTATATAAGGATAATTAAAAATCAATCATCTCAAAAATCTCCCAGAAACTAAACTTATAAATAATAAAACAAATATACTTTTTAATATTATATAATCTTCATCATATAAATTATAAGTGCTTAATAAATTAAAATCATTAATTATTAAATAAACCAATAAACGAATAGTATAAAATATAGTTAATCCTGTAGAAAAATAATATAAATAAAATACTAATAAATTTAAATTTCTTAAACTAACTAACTCTAAAATAATATCCTTTGAATAAAATCCCGCTAAAAAAGGAATCCCACATAAAGCTAAATTTGAAATATTTAAACACAAAGAAGTTAAAGGAATATATAATCTAATTCCCCCTATTATTCGAATATCTTGATTATCATTTATTATATGAATAACAACTCCAGCACATATAAATAATAAAGCTTTAAATATTGCATGTGTTAATAAATGAAAAAAAGCTAAATCATAAAATCCTATTCTTAAAATTCTTATTATTAAACCTAATTGACTTAAAGTTGATAAAGCAATAATTTTTTTTAAATCAAATTCATAATTTGCACAAATTCCAGCTATTATTATAGTTAAACCCGATAATAATAATAAAAATTTAAAAAAAAATATATCAATTAATAAATTATTAAATCGAATTAATAAATAAACCCCAGCTGTTACTAAAGTTGAAGAATGAACTAAAGCTGAAACAGGAGTAGGAGCTGCTATTGCTGCTGGTAGTCAAGAACTAAAAGGAATTTGAGCTCTTTTAGTTATTGCAGCAATAATAACTAATAAACCAATAATTTTTATTGAAAAATCATTTCTTATAAAATTTAAATAAAAAATATAATTTCAACTACCATAATTTAATATTCAAGCAACTAATATTAAAATTATTACATCCCCAATTCGATTAGATAAAGCTGTTAATATACCTGCATTATAAGATTTAATATTTTGATAATAAATAACTAAACAATAAGATACTAATCCTAATCCATCCCAACCTAAAAAAATTCTAATTATATTTGGTCTAATAATTAATAAAATTATAGAAAATACAAATAATAAAACTAAAATAATAAACCGACTTAAATTTAACTCTGAACTTATATAACTTCGACTATAAAAAATTACAGAAGAAGAAATTAAAGACACAAATATTATAAATAATAAAGATATTCAATCTAATAAAATAGATATTACCACTCTAAATGAATTAAAAGAGATAATTTCCCATTCTAAAAATACAACTATATTATTTATAATAAAATAAATTATTATAAAAAAATTAATTAACATAAAAAAAAATAAAAAAAAAAATCTAATAAAACAAATAGAATATTTATTTATAACCTAAAATGATAACATCATATTTTTGACACCACAAATCAATATTTTTTTTAAATTATTTAAGTAAAATCAAATTATACTATAATCAATTTTTATAACTAAAATATTTAAAGGTAATCAATGTAATATTAAAGTAAGATACTCTCGTGAAGTTCCATTATAAAATCTATAAATTCCTAAATTATATTTTCCATGTTGAGTATAAGAATATAAATATAATCTATAACCTGCTCTAAAAAAAGAAATTAATATTAATAAAATAATTCTTATATAAGATCAACTTATTAATCTATTAATTAATCTAATTTCACCTATTAAATTTAAAGAAGGAGGAGCTGCTATATTAGAAGATATTAATAAAAATCAAAATAATCTTATAGAAGGTATAAAATTTATTATACCCTTATTTAAAAATAATCTTCGACTATGTAATCGCTCATAATTTATATTAGATAAACAAAATATCCCAGAAGAACATAAACCATGCCCAATTATTAAAATATAAGCCCCTATAAAACCTCAATAATTTATAGTTATAATACCCCCAATTACAATTCTTATATGTGCAACAGATGAATAAGCAATTAAAGATTTTATATCAATTTGACAAAAACACTTTAAACTAATATAAAAACCCCCAATTAATCTAATTACAATTCAAATTAATCTTATTTTTAAATTAATTTTTTGAAGAATAATTATAATTCGTAAAAGTCCATAACCTCCTAATTTTAATATAATTGCAGCTAAAATTATTGACCCGGAAATTGGAGCTTCTACATGAGCTTTAGGCAATCATAAATGAACAAAATATATAGGTATTTTTACTAAAAAAGCTATAATTAAACATAAATATAATATTAATAAATTATAATCATAAAATTTAAGAAAATAAATTATTATATAATTTATCTCATAATAAATATAAAAAATTCCCATTAATAAAGGTAAAGAAGCAAATAAAGTATAAAATAATAAATATATTCCGGCCTGTATTCGTTCTGGTTGATAACCTCAACCAATAATTAATAATAAAGTCGGAATAAGACTTCTCTCAAAAAATAAATAAAATAAAAATAAATTTATTACACTAAAAGTTAAATATAATATAAATAATAAAAAAATAACATTAAATAAAAACAAACTAAAATAAAAATTTATTTTATATAAAGATTCTCTTGCCATAATCATTAAACTTCTAATCCAAATTCTTAACAAAATTAAACCATAAGAAATTATATCACAACCAAATATATATCTTAGATTACAAAAATTTATAATTGATAATGTTAAATTTATAAATATTAATATTATTAATATCAATAATATTTGAACCAATCAAAATATATTTTTTTTTAAACATAAAGGTATTATAAAAATTATTATAAAAATAAATTTTATCATTAAATTAAATTAAAACTTTGAAAATAATCATTTCCATGAGTTCGAATTATAGATACTAAAATTGATAACCCTAATGCCCCCTCACAAACAGAAAAAACAAGAAAAGCTATTAATATATATATATTATATCCAACTATTATTAAATACATTATTAATAAAAAAAAAATTCTTAATACTATAAATTCTAAACTTATTAAAACAATTAATAGATGTTTATGCTTAGAAACAAAAATTATATTTCCAAATAAAAATATAATAATTATAATAAATAATATATTTGTCATTTAATTTAAGTTTTTATAGTTTAAAAAAAACTTTGGTCTTGTAAATCAAAAATAAGAAATTTTCTTTAAAAACTTCAAAGAAAAAGATTTTTCTTTATCTATAATCTCCAAAATTATTATTTTTATAAACTATTCTTTGATATTTTAAAAATAATATTATCTTTATTATTAATTTTTTTCTCAATTTTTTTATTTTTTATTAATCACCCTCTTGCAATAGGTTTATTAATTCTAATTCAAACACTTTTAACTTGTTTACTTTCAGGAATAATAATTAATACTTACTGATTTTCTTATATTTTATTTTTAATTTTCCTAGGAGGATTATTAGTTTTATTTATTTATGTATCAAGTGTAGCATCTAATGAATTATTTAAAATTTCTTTTATAAATAAATTTACATTTTCCTTTATTTTTTTAATTTTTATTTTTAGCTTTATTATAAAAAATAATCTTAATTGAGTAAATTTTTTTTTTAATGATGAAATAAATAATTTTTTTAATATATTTTTATTTTTTAATAATGAATTTAATTTTAATTTATCTAAATTATATAATGAACAAACTTATTTATTAATAATAATAATAATCATTTATTTATTTATTACACTTGTTGCAATTGTAAAAATTACAAATATTTTTTTTGGTCCTTTACGTTCTTTTAATTAATGATAAATCTTTTTAAACCTATCCGAAAATCTCATCCAGTTATTAAAATTATTAACGGATCTTTAATTGATCTACCTTCACCTTCTAATATTTCTTCCTGATGAAATTTTGGATCTTTATTAGCACTATGCTTAATAACTCAAATTATCACAGGATTATTTTTAACCATATATTACACAGCTAATATTGAATTAGCTTTTTATAGAGTTAATTATATTTGTCGAAATGTTAACTATGGTTGATTAATTCGAACTTTACATGCTAATGGAGCTTCATTTTTTTTTATTTGTATTTATTTTCATATTGGTCGAGGAATTTATTATGAGTCATTTAATTTAAAATTTACTTGAATAATTGGGGTAATTATTTTATTTTTATTAATGGCTACAGCATTTATAGGATATGTATTACCCTGAGGTCAAATATCTTTTTGAGGAGCCACAGTAATTACTAATTTACTTTCTGCAATCCCATATTTAGGGACTATATTAGTTAATTGAATTTGAGGGGGATTCGCAGTAGATAACGCAACATTAACTCGATTTTATACCTTTCATTTTTTATTCCCTTTTATTATTTTAATATTAACAATAATTCATTTATTATTTTTACATCAAACAGGATCTAATAATCCTTTAGGAATCAATAGAAATTTAGATAAAATTCCATTTCATCCATTTTTCACTTTTAAGGATTTAATTGGATTTATTATTTTAATTATATTATTAACTTTTCTTTCTTTAATTAACCCATATTTATTAGGAGATCCTGATAATTTTATTCCCGCTAATCCACTAGTAACCCCAATTCATATTCAACCTGAATGATATTTTTTATTTGCATATGCAATCTTACGATCCATCCCTAATAAATTAGGAGGGGTAATTGCCTTAGTAATATCTATTTTAATTTTAATTATTTTACCATTTACCTTCAATAAAAAAATCCAAGGTATTCAATTCTACCCCCTAAATCAAATCTTATTTTGAACTATAATTACAACAATTATTTTATTAACTTGAATTGGAGCTCGTTCTGTAGAAGCCCCTTATATTATTACAGGACAATTATTAACTTTAATTTACTTCTCTTATTTTATTTTTAATCCTATTTTAAATAAATTTTGAGACAAATTAATTTTTAATTAATTAATTTTAATTAATGAGCTTGTTAAAGCATTTGTTTTGAAAACTTAAGAAAGAATAAATATTCTATTAATTTATACTAAATTTATTTAATAAATTAAAATTATTTTTAAACCTAAAAAAAATAATAAATAATTTAAAGATACAGGTAAATATCTTTTTCAACATAAATATATTAATTTATCATAACGATATCGAGGCAAAGTTCCACGAACTCAAATAAAAAAAAAAGCTAAAAATACTAATTTAAAATAAAATATTAAATTTAAATCATAACCCCCCATATAAACAATAACAAATAATAATCTTATAAATAAAATTCTTGAATATTCAGCTAAAAAAATTAAAGCAAACCCACCTCTTCTATATTCAATATTAAACCCAGAAACTAATTCTCTTTCCCCCTCAGCAAAATCAAAAGGAGTTCGATTAGTTTCGGCTATTAATGAAGATAAAAAACATATTCTTAAAGGAATTATTATAATTATAAATCAAATTAAATTTTGATATTCAAAAAATTTAATTAAATTAAAATTTATAATTATAATAATTCTAGATATTAAAATTAAAGATAAACTAACTTCATAAGAAATTGTTTGAGCAACTGCTCGTAAACCCCCTAATAAAGAGTAATTACTATTTGAAGATCACCCAGCAATTAACAAAGTATAAACCCCAATTCTTGTACAACATAAAAAAAATAATATTCCTATATTAAAAACAATTATATTAAATATGTAAGGAATTATTAATCAAATTATTAAAGATAATATAAATCTTACAATCGGAGAAAAATAAAAAGAAAAATAATTAGAATAATTTAAATAAGCTTGTTCTTTAGTAAATAATTTAATAGCATCTGAAAAAGGCTGTAATAAACCTATAAATCCAACTTTATTTGGACCTTTACGAATTTGAATATAACCTAAAATTTTACGCTCTAATAAAGTTAAAAAAGCAACCCCAATTAAAACCCCAATTAATAAAATTAAAACCCCAATAATAATATTATATAAATCTATAATTATCATATACTATTCATATAATTTAATTATACATTTATGACTTCTAAAACCATTACATTTTTCTGCCAAAATAGTAAATTAATTTTAATAAAATTCTTATTAATTTTAATTATTAAAAATATTTGATCCTTTCGTACTAAAATATTTTATTATTCTAAAGATAGAAACCAACCTGGCTCACACCGGTTTGAACTCAGATCATGTAAGATTTTAATGATCGAACAGATCAAAAATTTAAACTTTTGCATTTAATTTTTATCTTAATCCAACATCGAGGTCGCAAACTTTTTTTCTTATTTGTACTAAAAAAAAATATTACGCTGTTATCCCTAAGGTAATTTTTTCTTTTAATCATTAATTATGGATCATAATTTCACTTATTTATGTATTAATTTAAAAAAAGTTATTTTAATTTTTCTATCACCCCAATAAAATATTATTATTATTTTTAACTATTAATTATAAATATAATCTTAAATAAAAATAATATAAAACTCTATAGGGTCTTCTCGTCTTTTAAATAAATTTTAGCTTTTTAACTAAAAAATTAAATTCTAATTTTAAGTCAGAGACAGTTTATATTTCATCAAATCTTTCATACAAGTCTTCAATTAAAAGACTATTGATTATGCTACCTTTGTACAGTCAATATACTGCAGCCCTTTAATTTTATATCAGTGGGCAGATCAGACTTTATATTATTAATCTAAAAGACATGTTTTTGATAAACAAGTGAAAATAAATTTTTGCCGAATTCCTTTAATTTAATTTTCATTAATTTTAAATTTTTATTTTATTAATATACTAATTTTATCATTATTACTAATTTTTTGTTATTAAAAATTATTATTTTATAAAAAATTAAATTTTATTAAATTTTTTTTTAAAAAAAATTTTTTATAATAAATTATAATTTTTAAACAATATAAATTTTAAAATTTTTAATTTAATTAATTTATTTTAATTATAAAAATTTATATTAAAGCTTATCCCTTAATATATTTAATTTTAAATATTTTATTATAATTAAATTCATAATAAAATTTTTTAAATTTGAAATTAAATTTTTTTCTAAAAAAACTAGATATATTTAAAAACGATTAACATTTCATTTCTAATTAATTATTTAAAATAATTATTCAACATTAATTTTTTTAATTAATTAACTCTTTTAAATTCGAGATTTTTTTTTATAAAAAATATTTTTTAATAAACTCTGATACACAAGATACATTAAATTAAAATTACTTTTTAATTATTTTATTTTCATTTATTTCAAATTTCTTTTACAATACTAATTAATTATAAAAATTTTTATTTTTTCTTTAAAAAATACTTTAATACCCCCATATTAAAAATTTTTTTTTTAATTATATTTTATTAATTTTCCCCCTCAAATTAATTAATTATTTTAATTTCTTTTCAATGTAAATGAAATACTTTTATCAAGCTCTAATTTGTTCATTCTAGAAACACTTTCCAGTACCTCTACTTTGTTACGACTTATTTCAATTTTTAAATGAAAGTGACGGGCAATATGTACATATTTTAATATTAAATCATTTTAATAAATTAATTAAAATTACAGTTAAATCCACCTTCAATTAAATTTTTCAAAATTCTTTTCGTTTAAATAATTTTATTGTAATCCATCTTAAACTTAAATATAATCTGCATCTTGATCTGAATTAATTTACATTAAAAATTTTTAAATATTATTTTTATTAAAAAATATTTTTTTAACAATGATATACAAAATAATAAATTAAGTGAATTTATTCGTGGATTATCAATTACTAGACAGATTCCTCTAAATGAACTAAAATACCGCCATATTATTTAAGTTTTAATAATATATATTTACTATTTTAGTACTTTAAATTAAATTTTTAATAATAGGGTATCTAATCCTAGTTTATATTAAAATTTATTAAATCATAATTTTTAAATAAATTTTAATTAAATTAAAATTTCACTTAATAATTTAATATTTATTTTAATTTTTATTTATTAATTATACACTGAAATAATTTAATTTAACTTTTGTTTAACCGCAACTGCTGGCACAAAATTAGTTATTAATTTTAATATTACTAAATCTTAATTTCTTAAATTTTTAATTTTAATTACTATAAATATACAATTAACTATTATTAAAATAATTAAAATTTAACACTAAAATTTATATGTAAAATAAATACAAAATAAATTTTTAAAACCATAAAAAATTTATCTATATATAAAATTTTTGAATAGATTTAATTTTTTTTTTTTTTTTTTATATATTAATTTATTTTTAGTAATATTAATATAAATAACTATATGGCATATAAACAATATATATTCTAATAAAAATTAAATTATATTAATATTAATTAACAAATTTAATATAATATTATTATTATTGTAAAATTAAAATTATAATTTTATTAATTGTTTAATATATATATATATGTATATAAAATTAATATAAATATAAATATAAACATACATGAATATTTAAATCCAAAGACAAATTATGTTAAATCTTACCCTATACCATTGTTTAACTTTTTTTATACTAAAATAAAAAAA